TTTTTGAAAAAAAAAAAGGATTGGCTGAACTTGAAAATTTACTCATTGAATGAGTAAACGATTGAATCGGATTCGGTTGGGCGGTACCAACTAAATCGAGTGCTATCTCCCATTTATCTCTTATTGAATTAACTGATCAACTTGCTATCGGACATTTATTTTCGATTTGGTATTATTCCAAAAAGGATTTCGACATATTTCACTTTATTATAATTATGAGAATCAATCCTACTACTTCTAGCCCTGCGGTTTCCACACTTGAAGAAAAAAAACTAGGGCGTATCGCTCAAATTATTGGCCCAGTACTGGATGTCGTTTTTCCCCCGGGCAAAATGCCTAATATTTATAACGCTTTGGTAGTTAAGGGTCGAGATACTGTCGGTCAGCAAATTAATGTGACTTGTGAGGTACAACAATTATTAGGAAATAATCGAGTTAGAACTGTAGCTATGAGTGCTACAGATGGGCTGATGAGAGGAATGGAAGTGATTGACACGGGAGCTCCTCTAAGTGTTCCAGTCGGCGGAGCTACTCTCGGGCGAATCTTCAACGTTCTTGGAGAGCCTGTTGATAATTTAGGTCCTGTAGATACTCGCACAACATCTCCTATTCATAGATCTGCGCCTGCCTTTATACAGTTAGATACGAAATTATCAATCTTTGAAACAGGTATTAAGGTGGTAGATCTTTTAGCTCCTTATCGCCGTGGAGGAAAAATCGGACTATTTGGGGGAGCTGGAGTAGGTAAAACAGTACTCATCATGGAATTGATCAACAACATTGCCAAAGCTCATGGAGGCGTATCCGTATTTGGCGGAGTAGGAGAACGTACTCGTGAAGGAAATGATCTTTACATGGAAATGAAAGAATCCGGAGTAATTAATGAAAAAAATCTTGCAGAATCAAAAGTAGCTTTAGTCTATGGTCAAATGAATGAACCGCCGGGAGCTCGTATGAGAGTTGGTTTGACTGCCCTAACTATGGCAGAATATTTCCGGGATGTTAATGAACAAGATGTGCTTCTATTCATCGACAATATCTTTCGTTTTGTCCAAGCAGGATCAGAAGTATCCGCATTATTAGGGAGAATGCCTTCTGCAGTGGGTTATCAACCTACCCTTAGTACAGAAATGGGTTCTTTGCAAGAAAGAATTACTTCTACCAAAGAGGGATCTATAACTTCGATCCAAGCAGTTTATGTACCTGCGGACGATTTGACCGACCCTGCTCCTGCCACTACATTTGCACATTTAGATGCTACTACCGTACTATCAAGAGGATTAGCTGCCAAGGGTATTTATCCAGCAGTAGATCCTTTAGATTCAACGTCAACTATGTTACAACCTCGGATCGTTGGCGAGGAACATTATGAAACTGCGCAAAGAGTTAAGCAAACTTCACAACGTTACAAAGAACTTCAGGACATTATAGCTATTCTTGGGTTGGATGAATTATCCGAGGAGGATCGTTTAACTGTAGCAAGAGCACGAAAAATTGAGCGTTTCTTATCACAACCCTTCTTCGTGGCAGAAGTATTTACTGGTTCTCCAGGAAAATATGTTGGTCTTGCAGAAACAATTAGGGGGTTTCAACTGATCCTTTCCGGAGAATTAGATGGTCTGCCCGAGCAGGCTTTTTATTTGGTGGGTAACATCGATGAAGCTACCGCGAAAGCTATGAACTTAGAAGTGGAGAGCAATTTGAAGAAATGACCTTAAATCTTTGTGTACTGACTCCTAATCGAATTATTTGGGATTCAGAAGTGAAAGAAATCATTTTATCTACAAATAGTGGCCAAATTGGTGTATTACCGAACCACGCCCCTATTGCCACGGCTGTAGATATAGGTCTTTTGAGAATACGCCTCAACGACCAATGGTTAACGGTGGCTCTGATGGGTGGTTTTGCTAGAATAGGGAATAATGAGATCACCATTTTAGGAAATGATGCGGAGATGAGTACTGACATTGATCCGCAAGAAGCTCAACAAACTCTTAAAATAGCTGAAGCTAACTTGAGTAGAGCTGAGGGTAAGAGACAAGTGATTGAAGCGAATCTAGCTCTCAGACGAGCTAGGACACGAGTAGAGGCTGTCAATGTTATTTCCTACTAGTCAATACATCAAAATAATCAAAAGAAGTTTTTTAGAAGTTCTTTATTATACACCACATTTAGATTCTGCCAATTGAAGACAATCAAGTCTAATCTGATACAACGAAAAAAGGAGGATGGGTAGAAAAACTTATTAGATACCATTGCATTGACTCCGGTATCTAATAAGTTCTACCTACTATTGGATTTGAACCAATGACTCCTGCCGTATGAAAGCAATACTCTAACCACTGAGTTAAGTAGGTAATTTATCACCGCAAAAGAAGACCCATCACCTCGGGGATTATAGATAGAATATAATTTCTAAGCAATACCAATCTGTTAACAGTAAACGGATCAAAGAGTTATCATGTGAGATTAGGAAATATCCATCTTGACAAGAAATTATCTATATGTTAAGATATCTATAACAAGGGCTATAGCTCAGTTAGGTAGAGCACCTCGTTTACACGTGCGCCAATGCTTTTCAAGGGAGCTTATTATGCAATGAACATAGTTGATCTTATTGAAAAATCAATGTCTTACTCCATAGATTCGAGAGAACAATAGCATGACAAATATTTGGTTCGGTCCGATTTTGGTGCGAATTTAGGTGCCAAATCAAATAGAACCCGTCATTGATTTGATAGTTGATAAGGTAAATACCCAGCCCATTCAATGCTAGGCATAATGAGTATAAGGGCTTCAAAAAAACCTCCTTTCATCCTATGAACTTTAAGGTGTATGAAGTCTCATATTCGACTCTTGCAGCGGAACGATAGAGACTCCATTTAACTTAGGTTGATCTAAGCCGAAGGCAGACCTAAGTCAAGGTAACCCTTCTTTGAAACACTTTGGTATTGCTACTAGATCTGAATACAAATAATGAATCAGAGCACATGGAGCCAGCTCATTATCTTCCTGTAAAGAAAAAATATGGTGGACTAACTGATCTTTACATCAGTTGATGAAAGAGCCCAATGCAACAAACAAAATGCATGTTGGGTCTTTGAAACAGTTCGAATCATTTCGATAATAATCAGTTTGATCTGTTTTACCGAGAAGGTCTACGGTTCGAGTCCGTATAGCCCTAATACATTCTATTTGTCTATTTTTGTATAGACATTCTATTTTTGTTTAGTATAGTTTTCATTTCCTCATTAGTACTTGTTTATAGACTGGACAGACCAGACCATTGGTTGTTTCATAGAAATGAAATGAAAGCATTACCACATATTCATGTAAATACATAGGTACCTGAAAATAAAAACAATAATTCATTCCAATGGATCTAATCAGATCAGTATGTGTCAAATCTAGGACAAGAAAAAGAAAGAAAATATAATCGTTCGATGCATTAGATTGTGTTTACGTATTCGTATTTGTATAAAATCAATAGAAACAACGACGATCCTTTACCTGGATTTTAATGAAAAGAATACTTCGAATATGTTAGAAATCCCTAGACATTTTTTACCCCCCAAAAATTATTGGTTTTGATAATAACTATGTTATGTTTGATATTATTTTTTGATAATATTTCATTATCTTATTTCATTTTATTATTTATACATTACATAAATTATATATTTACATATAATTTATATAAGAAATATATATTTCTAAATATAAAATACAAAGAAATAAATATAAGGAAATATCAAGAAAAAAACAAAAACATAGTATTACGTTTCAGAATTATGAAACATAGTTATAGTATTACTATTCATTAGAATACATTAGTAATAGAATATTCTATTAGGTTAGATTAGTATATTTTAGTATTTAATTAAATTATTTTTATTATTTAGAATTTTTTTATTTAATATTTTTTAATCTTATATCTATTTTTTTATAGAGAATAGAGAAAGCGAGACAAAGTGAGAGAGTTTTGTTTGTGTAAGAGCGCCTTATTTCTACACCATATCTAAATAGAATCAAAATCAAAAACGGAATCCCGATTCCGTTGGATGAATCTCTAAACAAGACATGCCACGCAGCAAACAAACTCTGAACTATACACTTTGATTTGATTAAAATAAATTCTTGTTTCACCTAGGAAAACAAGTTCTGGATGAATTGACAATGCCAACTAGAATAATTAAGCATATTCCACATTAATAGGAGTACATTTATGTTTCTGCTTCACGAATATGATATTTTATGGGCATTTCTAATAATATCAAGCGTTATTCCTATCTTGGCATTTGTAATTTCAGGAGTTTTAGCCCCGGTTAGTAAAGGACCAGAGAAGCTCTCTAGTTATGAATCGGGCATAGAACCTATGGGAGACGCTTGGTTACAATTCCGAATCCGCTATTACATGTTTGCTCTAGTTTTTGTTGTTTTTGATGTTGAAACGGTCTTTCTTTATCCATGGGCAATGAGTTTCGATGTATTGGGTGTATCTGTATTTATCGAAGCTTTAATTTTCGTGCTTATCCCAATTGTGGGTTCAGTTTATGCATGGCGAAAGGGAGCGTTGGAATGGTCTTAACTGAGTATTCAGACAAAAAAAAAAAAAAGGAAGGAAAAAATTACATTGAGACAGTTATGAATTTGATTGAGTTTCCGTTACTTGACCAAACAACCCCCAATTCAGTTATTTCAACTACATCGAATGATCTTTCGAATTGGTCAAGACTCTCCAGTTTATGGCCGCTTCTATATGGTACCAGTTGCTGTTTCATTGAATTTGCTTCATTAATAGGCTCGCGATTCGACTTTGATCGTTATGGGTTGGTACCAAGATCAAGTCCTAGGCAAGCGGACCTAATTTTAACAGCCGGCACAGTCACAATGAAAATGGCTCCCTCTTTAGTGAGATTATATGAGCAAATGCCTGAACCAAAATACGTCATTGCTATGGGAGCCTGTACTATTACAGGAGGGATGTTCAGTACTGATTC